AAATTGTAACCAAGCATCGCCCATTGGTTCTATACCCGACTCATAAGTAGAAAGTTTCTCCGGCCCTTTGCTAATCGGGGCTAACACTCCGGAAATTAAAAATGCCAAAATAGGAACAAGGATAGATATTATTAGAAATGCCCAAAAAAAATCATATTCGTAAAGCAGAAACATAAACGCACTCCTATGAACGTGGAAAATATACCGGATTCGATTGGTCGATTCGAATTGGAATTGTCAAGTCATCCATAACTATTTAGTCAAAACAAGAATTCATTTTGATCGAACCGTCTAGTTTGCTTTGGTTATTGGTTTATTGTAGGGCATATCTCATTGCAAGATTCATCGACTGGAATCCGATTTTATTTCCATTATACTTATTTCCATTTTATTTAGTTAGTAGAACCTTCTAACTATATATTACTCTTATACAAATTCTCTTGTTTCTCTTGTTTTCATCCAGGATTTTCTCTAAAGACGGGGAATTCTAAATTAATTACTTATCTTATTTCTTCTTTAATTAGAAATTCTTTAAAGATTTCTATTTTTTTCTATAAATAGAATCAGGAGGTCTTTTTTTCTTTTTTCTTATTTTTTCTTAGTGATTTAGAATAGAACAAGTAATCAAATAGAAGAGAATGTATAGGAATTTCCATCTCAAGATTTAGAAGATCTTGTGTTGGTATATTCCTTATTATTATTATTTAATAATAGTATTAGGGTTCGAATCCAGGTGGCGGGGTTTTTCTTGGTTGAATACAGAAAAAGAGGACTGCCTTTTTCGTGTTGTGCTTCGCTAGGTCGAGGTAAGTAAGGTATACGAAGGAAAAGCCTATTTGACAATGAAAGTGACCAAAGGTATTCGTTTTTCAAAAACCTTTAGCTTGTACACAAATACAGCAGGCCCTTCCTAAATCCATGTGAATTCCTCTTCGTAGTTTTTCATTTCACCAGGCCCGTGAAATGATTTGACTTCCACAACTCAATAAGATTGGGGATATCAAAAGAAAGGGAGTCTCACTAATTCTTTTATTGTGGATATGAATATGTAATTCGCCTCCGAAGATTAATGACGAAAGGTTGCTTTGTTTATCCGCAATTGAAAAAAATCAATATCGATTGGATCCGTTGATATGCATTTTTTCTTTCATCTGCTTAAACGATTGCCGTGAGTAAACTTATAGGAATAATTGGATTTCACTTAGTTACAAGCAAGAAATAATAATGAAGAAATGCAAATTATAGAATTTTTTTGATTTTGCATTTTTATAGGGCTATACGGACTCGAACCGTAGACCTTCTCGGTAAAACAGGTCAAACTTATTATTATTAAAATGATCTGAACTGTTTCAAAGACCCAACATGCATTTTTTTTGCATTGGGCTCTTTCATTAACTGATATAAATATCAGTTAGTCTGCCATTTTTTTTCTTGACAGAAAAAAAGATAAGGAAATGGCTCCATGTGCTCTGATTCATTATTTGGGAGCATTACCAAAGTGTTTCAAAGGTGGGATTATCTTGACGTAGGTCTGTCTCTGGCCTAGATCAACCTAAGTTAAATGAAGTCTCTATCGTTCTGCTGAAAAAATCAAATATGAAACTTCATACACCTTAAAGTTCATATGACGAAAAGAGATTTTTTTGAGGTCCTTATACTCATTATGCCTAGCATTGAATAGACTGGGTATTCACCTTATCAAGATCTCAAATCAATGATGGGGTCTGTTTGGCACCTCCTAAATGGGCGTCCAAATTGGACCGAACTCTTTGTCAGGCTATGGTTCCCTCAAAGTTATGGAGTAAGACATCGATTTCTCAACAAGATCAATTTTTCTGATTGTATGATGAACTCCCTTGAAAAACATTGGCGCGCGTGTAAACGAGTTGCTCTACCAACTGAGCTATAGCCCTTAGTGCTTGTGATACATATTTTATCATGTAGATAAATTCTTGTCAAGATAAATATTCCATGATCCAACATCAACAATCTTTGATCTCTTTGAGCGGTATTCCTTAGATTAGTATTGCTTATTAAGTAATATGATATTTATAATCCATCGACAGGATGGGTTTCATTTGGTTCTCTTTGGGATGATAAATGACCTACTTAACTCAGTGGTTAGAGTACTGCTTTCATACGGCGGGAGTCATTGGTTCAAATCCAATAGTAGGTAAAACTTATTAGATACCAGAGTCAATGGTATCTAATAAGGTTTACGACCCACCCTTAGTGATATTGATTTTTTGATTTTGTATCTTTTCTATTTCATTTTTGAATTTGAATTTTTGCATCAGAATTGGATTCTGTTTGATTGTATTTGATTGTATTCACCCGACAGAATCTAAATAGGATTAGAAAGAGAACTTCTTTTTATTATTCGAACGTACCAACTAGTTATGAAATCGGATTGATAGCCTCCACCCGTGTTCTAGCTCGTCGGAGAGCTAGATTTGCCTCAATTTTTTGTCTCCTTCCTTCAGCCTTTTTCACATTAGCT